ATTCCAATAGACTTATTGAACGTTCCCATTGGCGTGCATCCAGCAGGAATTGAACCTACGAATTTGCCAATTATGAGTTGGGCGCTTTAACCATTCAGCCATGGATGCTTAACAGGGCTCATCGTACATCGTGAATAACCAAATTCCAATTGAAATGAAATCTTTAGGAGGAATCAATGAAAATCTTTAGGAGGAATCAATGAAACGACATCAATTCAAATCCTGGATCTTCGAATTGAGAGAGATATTGAGAGAGATCAAAAATTCTCACTATTTCTTAGATTCATGGATCAAATTCGATTCAGTGGGATCTTTCACTCACATTTTTTTCCACCAAGAACGTTTTATGAAACTCTTTGACCCCCGAATTTTGAGTATCCTACTTTCACGTGATTCACAGGGTTCAACAAGCAATCGATATTTCATGATCAAAGGTGTAGTACTGCTTGTAGTAGCGGTCCTTATATCTCGTATTAACAATCAAAAGATGGTCGAAAGAAAAAATCTCTATTTGATGGGGCTTCTTCCTATACCTATGAATTCCATTGGACCCAGAAATGAGACATTGGAAGAATCTTTTTGGTCTTCCAATATCAATAGGTTGATTGTTTCGCTCCTGTATCTTCCAAAAGGGAAAAAGATTTCTGAGAGTTGTTTCATGGATCCGCAAGAGAGTACTTGGGTTCTCCCAATAAATAAAAAGTGTATCATGCCTGAATCGAACCGGGGTTCGCGGTGGTGGAGGAACCGGATCGGAAAAAAGAGGGATTCTAGTTGTAAGATAGCTAATGAAACCGTAGCTGGAATTGAGATCTCATTCAAAGAGAAAGATAGCAAATATCTGGGGTTTCTTTTTTTATCCTATACGGATGATCCGATCCGCAAGGACCATGATTGGGAATTGTTTGATCGTCTTTCTCCGAGGAAGAAGCGAAACATAATCAACTTGAATTCGGGACAGCTATTCGAAATCTTAGGGAAAGACTTGATTTGTTATCTCATGTCTGCTTTTCGTGAAAAACGACCAATTGAAGGGGAGGGTTTCTTCAAACAACAAGGAGCTGAGGCAACTATTCAATCAAATGATATTGAGCATGTTTCCCATCTCTTCTCGAGAAACAAGTGGGGTATTTCTTTGCAAAATTGTGCTCAATTTCATATGTGGCAATTCCGACAAGATCTCTTCGTTAGTTGGGGGAAGAATCAGCACGAATCGGATTTTTTGAGGAACGTATCGAGAGAGAATTGGATTTGGTTAGACAATGTGTGGTTGGTAAACAAGGATCGGTTTTTTAGCAGGGTACGGAATGTATTGTCAAATATTCAATATGATTCCACAAGATCTATTTTCGTTCAAGTAACGGATTCTAGCCAATCGAAAGGATCTTCTGATCAATTCAGAGATCTTTTCGATTCCATTAGAAATGAGGATTCAGAATATCACACATTGATCGATCAAACAGAGATTCAGCAACTAAAAGAAAGATCGATTCTTTGGGATCCTTCCTTTCTTCAAACGGAACGAACAGAGATAGAATCAGATCGATTCCCGAAATGCCTTTTTGGATCTTCCTCAATGTCCCGGCTATTCACGAAACGTGAGAAGCAGATGAATAATCATCTGCTTCCGAAAGAAATCGAAGAATTTCTTGGGAATCCTACAAGATCAATTCGTTCTTTTTTCTCTGACAGATGGTCAGAACTTCATCTGGGTTCGAATCCTACCGAGAGGTCCACTAGAGATCAGAAATTTTGGAAGAAAAAACAAGATGTTTCTTTTGTCCCTTTCAGGCGATCGGAAAATAAAGAAATGGTTGATATATTCAAGATAATTACGTATTTACAAAATACCGTCTCAATTCATCCTATTTCATCAGATCCGGGATGTGATATGGTTCCGAAGGATGAACCAGATATGGACAGTTCCAATAAGATTTCATTCTTGAACAAAAATCCATTTTTGGATTTCTTTCATCTATTCCATGACCGGAACAAAGGGGGATACACGTTACACCACGATTTTGAATCAGAAGAGAGATTTCCAGAAATGGCAGATCTATTCACTCTATCAATAACCGAGCCGGATCTGGTGTATCATAGGGGATTTGCTTTTTCTTCGGTCCGGATCCACTGCGGGAATGATTTGGAAGATCCAAAACGAAAAACAGCGGTATTTGCTAGCAACAACATCATGGAGGCAGTCAATCAATATAGATTGATCCGAAATCTGATTCAAATCCAATATAGCACCTATGGGTACATAAGAAATGTATCGAATCGATTCTTTTTAATGAATAGATCCGATCGCAACTTCGAATATGGAATTCAAAGGGATCAAATAGGAAATGATACTCTGAATCATATAACTATAATGAAAATGAAATATACGATCAACCAACATTTATCGAATTTGAAAAAGAGTCAGAAGAAATGGTTTGATCCTCTTATTTCTCGAACCGAGAGATCCATGAATCGGGATCCTGATGCATATAGATACAAA